ACTTGTACAATGCTCAAGTCAAGGCTCCCTCCCACTCGTTGCCCAGAGCCTTGACTTTCTATGTTATTAGTCAAATGCGCGCTACAACTAGCACTTTTTTCTCTGATAGGCTCGCTTCGCTTTTCAAGCTCCGCCCCTTATTGAAAACGAAAGCGCTAACGCGCCTTTACTTTTTTTTATATAATAAGGCGCTTCTTTCTACTTCTTTCTCAAAGTCAAGCAAGAAACCTTTCGCCTTTATTGAGGAGATATAAAAGCTTACTTACTAAGCAAACGCCCTATCTTACTTAATAAAGGGGCTCGAAAGCAAGAAGCAACGGCTTTCGCGCTTGTTGGAGCTATTAAGGTATGAAATTCCGTTTTTCAGCTGGACAGAAAAGTTGACACTTTCCGCGGGATCTGATTTCTGCGGGATGCTCTTTTGCGCCACTCTTTCTTTTGTCCTGTACCTGTAGCTGCTTTTCCCGCGCTCTCTTTTATCCCGCCGAAGATCCCCCTTACGTAATAGGGGTTAAGGGGGGTGCACACCATGGTAAAATCCGCGTGAAAAACCGCGGGGCCTCATTACTCTGAAGTATTATGCTCCCGCACCCCCCTCTCTCTTAAAGGCTCTGCGTCCCCGCATTCTGATTGATCCTGCAATGTTGTAATCCTGCTGTTCCTTTATCCCCCGCTCTGCAGCTGCTGGGGACTTAGTAATATTTGGAGCCTTTTGCGGTACTGATTGATGTTCTGCGGGATTACTGCGGTTGGCGGACTGTTTGTTTGCGAAGGCCGAAGGACTGAAATGATGTTTTTGGTGTTATTTGACAGAATTGTTGCCGTTTTTCCACGCCTCATTTTCCAGAATATGATTATGAGCTGCACAAGGCTTGAAGCTGGAATTTGAGCATTGAATGCAGAAGATTTTCTTCTTTATTTCCAGTGGACTATTTTCTTCGGCGAGCCCTTTGTCATCCTTAGGTTATTTATTGGCGGATCGGTTTCAGTCTTTATGAAGGTAAGGTCTCTCGTTGAGGCGCCGTCAAAGCCGACTTTTGGGAGTCTTTTCCCATTTCCAAGGTGGTCAGTTTGGCGGCAGAATCGTTCAAGTTGTCTCTCGTTCAGCTTGCATGCAGAATCAGCACGAGTTCAGATGGCTTTCTTTATGGTTTTTATGAGTTTTTGACTTTCCACCATCAGCCCACTATAAATAGATCGCTGGGGACGATGGAAAGTGCATTGTTTCGGTTGAAGTCCTCTTCGGGTCTTTTGCAGAAGCAAAGGTAAGGCAAGAGCTTAGGTTGGTCCGCCTAAGAATGAGTAGTCGCGAGCTTTAATTGAAGTAGGGGCGGAGCTCTTCATAGAGAGTTAGAAAGCGTCAGTTCTCATAGCGAGGCTTAGGCCGACGAGGCTAGGGCGAGGCCCCCCAATTCTCAACCCCGACCTACACAAGTGGTTTTAAAACCCACATTTCAAAAAGTTCTGTTAGGTTCTTAGTAGCAATCGGCGACCTTTTCTTCTTTTACTTCACATAGCTTTTCGTCTCCTTGATAGCTGGAAGTTCTTCAAAAGTATGAAAAGCTGGAGGACTTTGTACCATCCATTCCGGTGTGGTTGGATTCTGTTCAACAGCCCAAGGACTTGGAGCACATCTTTTGTTCTTTCCACTGCTTGAAGTGATTGTTACGACCACGAAGAAACGACAAATCCCAACTACGGATATATAAGAGCCAGAACTGCTAAGGGCATTCCATCCAGCGTAAGCATCTGGATAATCTGGAATGCGACGTGGCATACCCGAAAGCCCTAAGAAATGCATGGGAAAGAAGGTCAGATTCACCCCGAAAAAAGTGATCCAAAAATGGATTTGACCTAAAGTTTCAGGGTATGTCCGACCAAAGATTTTACCTACCCAATAGTGAAATCCTGCAAATAAAGCAAAAACGGCTCCCATAGAAAGTACATAATGGAAATGTGCAACCACATAATAAGTATCATGTAGAGCAATGTCTAGCCCAGAATTTGCCAGAACTATTCCAGTGAGTCCTCCTATGGTAAACAAAAAGATGAACCCTACAGCAAATAACATGGGTGTTTTGTATTGTATCGAACCCCCCCACATGGTAGCGATCCAACTAAAGATTTTGATTCCAGTGGGGACAGCTATGATCATGGTAGCTGCGGTGAAGTAGGCACGGGTATCAACGTCTAAGCCCACAGTAAACATATGATGAGCCCAAACAAGAGATCCAGGAACACCTATACTGATCATGGCATAAACCATGCCTAGATACCCGAAGACCGGTTTTCCCGAAAAAGTCGAAACGATATGACTTATGATACCGGATCCAGGCAGAATGAGAATATAAACTTCAGGGTGCTTCTCTCTTCTACTAATATAAGCGGATGAATAGAAGAAAGGTGGACTATATCATCAACTTATTCCATTTGTCTAGGAAAGCTAGCCATGCTTTATGGTGAATACTGTCAGGTTTAAATGCTTTGAGATCGTAAAGAT